AACAAGAATTTCTCTCATCAGTTAAGTTACCCCATAGATCTATTAGTAATTCCCGAATTGTCCCATGGATTTCCCTATTTCAATTGTATGACGTATACGCGTTATCCAAATAAATGGTTACTCTACTTTATTTTATTATATTTTATTATGGAATGATTATTATTCTATTCCATTCTTTTTCCTCCTTTTTTTGATCATAACCAAATAAAAACTTCTCGAATTACCAGAATCCATAGTAAAAAAAACAAAGTTCTTGGGTATTCAAATAGTAATAGTTTCGTTCATCAGTATACTACTAAATTAAAATTGGAATGAAATCTAATCTTATTCAATTCAAATATTGAATATCTCTCCTTGTCCAAAAGGGCACAATTTGAGTGGAAGGTCTACATTTTTTTTTTTTAGAATCAGTCTATTTTTATATTTTTATGATATTTCGTACTACTGTATGATTCCTTTTTTGTGGGATTTTCTTATTTTCCAAAAGGGAAAATGAGAAGAATTATAGAATGGATTGCTAATTATGCCTAGATCTCGGATAAATGGAAATTTTATTGATAAGACCTCTTCAATTGTAGCTAATATCTTATTACGAATAATTCCGACAACTTCAGGAGAAAAAAGGGCATTTACCTATTACAGAGATGGTGCGATTTGATTCTTGTTTTTTTTTTTAGCCCTTAGTCTGATAGAAATAGACGCGATTCGGGATAGAAAGAAACAAATTTTTGAAAGAAACCCACGCTTAGTGAAGGTGAAGTTTAGAGATAGAACAATTCCTTCTGTCGTGTATCCTCGATTGATGCAGCCTCAGATGCTTTAATTATCGATTTTAGTATTGAGCGAAAGGTTACGCCTATACTATAGGTTCTAGTTTGCGGGTTAATCCTACTCCACTAGTACAAATAGGCAGCATAGGGGAAGAAGCGCTACTCCTAGGAATCAACAACACGAAAACTTTGTTATAAATTCCCCCTTCCCTTTCCTTATCGATATCGGGACTAACAAGAATGGTTGGGACAACAAACATCCATCTCGTTCGTACTTTGGATACCCGTATAACCATCAAAGATCGTTGAAGTGACTAATTCCTAGAAATAGGAAGCGTTGAGGACAAAGAAATCGTTGGAGTTACCATTTCCATCTAGCACTAATATGATTGGTGTTAAGAAAAAACAAACCCTTTCGGGAAGGCTGGCTAGAAATTTCTTGTAAAAATACTAGTCCCTGTCAGTTCATAATGAGAATAGTGAAATTTTGATTACATAGATTATTTCCCACAGTACTTTATGCACAGTAGGGAGGAGCCGTATGAGATGAAAATCTCACATACGGTTCTGGAACGGAGATTCTTTGAATAGAGTGAACGACCGTAACGGATGTCAGCTCAATCCGAAGGAAATTATGCGGAAGCTTTACAGAATTATTATGAAGCTACGCGACTAGAAATTGATCCTTATGATCGAAGTTATATACTCTATAACATAGGCCTTATACACACAAGCAATGGAGAGCATACGAAGGCTTTGGAATATTATTTTCGGGCACTAGAACGAAACCCATTCTTACCACAAGCTTTTAATAATATGGCCGTGATCTGTCATTACGTGCGACTATCTCCACTATAGAACGAGGGAAAAACAGATAAAATTGGCTAGTAAATACTAGAAAAAAAAAATAGGCTTTCTACATATGCATCGTCCAAAGTAACGATTTTTATCAGCTGTAGCAAGGAAAGAGACTTCACGAGAACCAAAGAAGAAATAAGTACGCCTATATACTCTATGGATAAAGGATCTAATTGATATAGAAAGCGCCGTAAAGATCAATTAGCAAGCTATTGGGTCGATACAGTTAAGAACTGCTTACTTATGTCATGATATGAGATAAAAGTTCGGAATCAACTTATGTAATAGAGTCAATCCACTAAGATATTGAGCAGCGGTGTAGTATCAAATCCCAAAGATAGTAAGTTCTTTTTTCTTATGGAGGAAAGTCTTTTTCAACGATTCTATATGAATTTCATATATGAAATGAAATCGAGATAGTTACCTTTCAGAAAATTTTAACAAACAATATAGGGGATATCTATTCTTCATTCTTCTGAAGGTGTGGGAGAAAAGATAAAACTGATTATTGATTAAATTAAAATTAGAGTTTGAAACTTATGTAATTAACTTCTTCTGGTTCTGGTTAACCCAAGAAAAATAGGATAGATTTATTAGAAATCTAATTCAGTTACCATAGGGTAAATTAATAAGATGGGACACAAAAAGAATCGATTGATGAGCCGTATGAGGTAGGAAACTCTCAAGTACGGTTCTAAGGGAAGGAATTGACCCGCCTATTCCGACCGGGGAGAACAGGCCATTCTACAGGGTGATTCTGAAATTGCGGAGGCTTGGTCCGATCAAGCTGCTGAGTATTGGAAACAAGCTATAGCGCTTACTCCAGGTAATTATATTGAAGCACATAATTGGTTGAAGATCACGAGGCGTTT